ACTTGAACCCTCACGATTTTTGAAATCGACGGATTTTCCTCTTACTATAAATTTCATTGTTGCCGGTATTGACATGTAGAACGGGACTCTATCTTTATTCTCGTCCGATTAATCAGTTCTTCAAAAGATCTATCAGATTATGGAGTGAATGTTTTGATCAATGGATATTCGATTCTTTCTTCAATATGGAATCGATTCATACCAATTCTTCTGTATTATGTATACAGGTTTATCCTTCATCTTTTCTGAAGTTTCGATAGAAGGATTCCTCTACCAATGTAAGACAATCAACTCCATTCGTTAGAACAACTTCCATCGAGTCTCTGCACCTATCCTTTTTTATTTTCGCTTTCTGAACCTTTGTTTATTTTCGGAAAACGTGATTTGGCTCAGGATTACCCATTTTTATTAATTCCAGGGTTTCTCTGAATTTGAAAGTTATCACTTAGTAAGTTTCCATACCAAGGCTCAATCCAATTAAGTCCGTAGCGTCTACCGATTTCGCCATATCCCCCTTTTTGAGATGAAAATCTCATTGTGATCTCGTTCCCTTTTTTCTTTCATTTATAGCGGAACAGTTGAATTGAATTCATTAGATAGATGGCGATTCCTGTCTCGAAAAAGTGTTTTCTCCTCTTTGTCTTTGATTTCTTGTCTATCTTCTTTCTCTATATCTATAGGAGGCTCATATTCGGTCCAATCAAAAACTATTTTATCATTTCTGTATCCGCAATTCAATATAGGTGGATACATACCCTAAACATCTGTCTTTCTTCCACTCCTTTCCCCAAAAAATTTCGAATACTTGAACGGTCGATTCTTTTTTTTTTTATTAAAAATAATAAAAAATATTTAATTGTGATAAAAAATTTGAAATTATATATCGCTACATTAATTGTTATGTTCTATAATATAATATTTAACAGTTATTATTATTTGAAATTCTATATTCTATTCTTTAATCTTTAAATTATTAATTAATATATTCATAATCATAATAGCGAATATGAATAGCCAAGAATTTAAATAGTTAATAGCAAAATTCTGAGAGTGAATTCTTATGTATGTCGAATTTATGTTATGTGAGCCTGCTTAGCTCAGAGGTTAGAGCATCGCATTTGTAATGCGATGGTCATCGGTTCGATTCCGATAGTCGGCTTTTCTATATTTATTTTATTCGATGTTTTACATGATTGATAATGCATCTTTGAAATCAAAGAATATTGAAAAAAAAGTGTCTTCCTCTTTTCGCAAAAGCCATTTATTTTTTATGTTATAGGAATTTCCAACTATCTCATAAAAAGAATCCTTTTCTTTTTCTATATATAGAATATAAAGATCTGGATATTTATCCAACTCATCTCATTATTCTTTAATAGAATAATACTTCAGTAAATTTGGCTTTATTTAGAATTTAGTTCATTTTTAGTTTAGATTTATTCTGTAGAATGAAATTTCATCAATAAGAATAATAATTAAATATAAATAAGAAGAAGGAGTCTTTATGTCGCGTTACCGAGGTCCTCGTTTCAAAAAAATACGTCGCCTGGGGGCTTTACCAGGGCTAACTAATAAAAGGCCCAGAGCTGGAAGTGATCTTAGAAACCAATCGCGTTCCGGGAAAAAATCCCAATATCGTATTCGCCTAGAAGAAAAACAAAAATTGCGTTTTCATTATGGTCTTACAGAACGACAATTACTTAAATACGTTCGTATCGCCGGAAAGGCAAAGGGGTCAACAGGTCAGGTTTTACTACAATTGCTTGAAATGCGATTGGATAACATCCTTTTTCGGTTGGGTATGGCTCCGACTATTCCGGGAGCTCGCCAATTAGTTAACCATAGACATATTTTAGTCAATGGTCGTATAGTAGATATACCAAGTTATCGCTGCAAACCCCGAGATACTATTGCGGCGAGGGATGAACAAAAATCTAAAGCTCTAATTCAAAATTCTCTCGATTCATCCCCTAATGAGGAATTGCCAAACCATTTGACTCTTCAAGCATTCCAATATAAAGGATTAGTCAATCAAATAATAGATAGTAAGTGGGTCGCTTTGAAAATAAATGAATTGTTAGTTGTAGAATATTATTCTCGTCAGACTTAAACCTAAAAAAAAAAAAAGACTAATAAGAATAAGGGTTCGACCCCATTTTGCTCCCTTTCGGCGAAGTAAATTAACCTAAGGTTAAGATAAATAAGGGTTTGATCCGGATTTTTCTTCCGTTTAGGTGTCATAGACCGAGAGGGATATTTTCATTCCTTGTCTACTCTTTTCTTTAACAGTCTTTTCCGTACCACAGCCATTAGGAATAGAGAATCCATATCAAAGAAAGGTCTAACTGTTGGAATAGTCGTATCCATTGCTATTTGATCTATTGTGATTAGTAAGATCGGTAAATTAGGTGAAGGTAAGGAGAGAGAGGGATTCGAACCCTCGGTAAGCAAAAGCCTACATAGCAGTTCCAATGCTACGCCTTCAACCACTCGGCCATCT